TCTGTGCAAAGTTTCCCCCTGTGATATGAGTTACTATCCCTTGATCACTTACAGTACCCCAAACATCCGACTGCATTTTCCAACTGAAATGGAAAATGACTACCGAAATTGCATTGTACATCCAGAATAGACCTAAGAAAACATGATCCCAGGCGGAGACTTGACATGTTCCCCCTCGTCCAGGCCCGTCGCAAGGGAATCGAAAACCAAGATTTGCTTTATCAGGTATCAAACGGGAACTACGAGCAAATAAAACACCTTTCAAAAGTATTAATACAGTCACATGGATGGTAAATGCGTGAATGTGATGGACTAAAAAATCTGCGGTTCCTAATGGAATAGGTAACAAAGCGACTTTGCCGCCTACAGCTACTAACTCGCCACCTCCCCACGTTAAACTGGTACTTGTTGTTGCACCAGGAGCTGTTACGCCAGGCGCGTCAGCATGGATATTTTGTACCCATTGAGCAAAGATGGGTTGTAATTGTATGGCGGTATCCGAAAACATATCTTGGGGACGGCCTAAAGCACTCATGGTATCATTATGAATGTACAAGCCAAAACTGTGAAAACCTAGAAATATACATACCCAGTTAAGGTGGGATATGATTGCATCGCGATGTCTAAGGACGCGATCTAATAGATCGTTGTATCGAGTAGTTGGATCATAGTCTCTTACCATAAAAATGGCTGCATGTGCAGCAGCACCAACTATTAGAAATCCGCCAATCCACATGTGGTGTGTGAACAAGGAAAGTTGTGTACCATAGTCAGTAGCTAGGTATGGATAGGGGGGCATAGAGTACATATGATGAGCTACAACAATAGTTGTAGAGCCTAGCATAGCTAGGTTAAGAGATAATTGAGCATGCCATGATGTTGTTAGGATTTCATAGAGACCCTTATGGCCTTGTCCTGTAAATGGGCCTTTATGAGCCTCCAAAATATCTTTAAGTCCATGACCAATACCCCAGTTGGTCCTATACATATGACCAGCGATCAGGAAAAGAATAGCAATAGCTAAATGATGGTGCGCAATATCGCTCAACCATAAGCCACCGGTTATTGGATCTAGTCCTCCGCGAAAAGTAAGAAATTCTGCGTATTTGGACCAATTCAAGGTGAAAAAGGGGGTTGCTCCTTCGGCAAAACTAGGATAAAGTTGAGCCAAAAGGTCACGATTCAAGATAAATTCATGAGGAAGTGGTATCTCTTTAGGATCAACCCCAGCGTCAAGAAATTGGTTAATCGGTAAAGATACATGGATTTGGTGTCCCGCCCAAGAAAGAGACCCAAGTCCTAATAACCCCGCTAAGTGGTGATTCAACATGGATTCTACATCTTGGAACCAGGCCAATTTGGGAGCGGCTTTGTGATAATGGAACCAACCAGCAAAAAGCATTAACGATGCAAAAATCAATGCACCGATTGCGGTACAATAGAGTTGTAACTCACTAGTTATTCCAGATGCTCGCCAAATCTGAAAAAAACCGGAGGTTATTTGGATTCCTCGGAAACCCCCGCCTACATCACCATTCAAAATTTCTTGCCCTACTATTGGCCAAACTACCTGAGCACTGGGTCCAATGTGAGTAGGATCGCTTAGCCATGCTTCATAATTGGAAAAACGGGCACCGTGGAAGTACATCCCACTCAACCAAAGAAAGATAATGGAGAGTTGACCGAAATGAGCACTAAAGATTTTTCGAGAGATCTCCTCCAAATCACCGGTATGACTATCGAAATCGTGAGCATCAGCATGTAGGTTCCAGATCCAAGTGGTAGTATCGGGGCCCTTAGCTATTGTTCTTGAGAAATGCCCGGGTCTGGCCCATTCCTCAAAAGATGTTTTTACAGGATCCCTGTCCACAACAATTTTAACTTCTGGTTCCGGCGAACGAATAATCATTAAGTCCTCCTCTTTCCGGACAAGACATACAAAGAGACCCGCCAACTGTCTTTTTAGTGAATCTTTGAAGGATAGATATTATGATTAGTCCTTTTCTTTACTATCTACCGCCCTTCTATTTTTTTTTTAGTTATTCACTGGAGCAATTATATATTGAAGTCAATCCGAGGCAAGTGTTCGGATCTATTATGACATAAGGATTAGGTGCCTAACGGACGTTGGTTATCCTGGAAAATTATTTCCCGACGTAACAAAAAAAGATTTTTTTTTAGGGTATAAGCCCTACATCTACTTTCCTTGAGTGAGCATAATATAAATATTTTTATTCGATTCCAAACTCCAAGAAACTCATTAGAATTATTAAAAAAATCGTCCTTTAGGTAGAATATTTAGATTGCCCCCTTTTATTTACTTTATTACCTCTGTTCTAGAGCCTATCCCTATTGTTTATCCTTATGAAATATGATATAAAATCGAAATGATATAAAATCGAAGGTAGAAGAAAGGGATATAATGAAATTCTTGATTCGATCTTCCTACCAAAATTATTTGATTAATGGATCAACAATCAAACCGCCCATTTTATGAAAATGAAGAGTGGTCTTATTCAAATTCAAAGCGCTTCGTAATCTTCAACCAGTTCTGTGCTTCAATATAATTTCCCGGAGTAAGCGCTATAGCTTGTTTCCAATACTCAGCAGCTTGATCAAACCAAGCTTCCGCAATTTCCGAATCGCCCTGTAGAATGGCCTGTTCTCCTCGGTCGGAATAGGCAGTTCCTTCCCCTAGAACCGTACGTGAGAGTTTCCTACCTCATACGGCTCAGAAATTGCTATCTTAATTTCCCCTATCTTAACTGAATTCGATTTCTCAAAAATCGATCCAATTTCTTCTTGGGTTAAGCAGAAGAAGTTAATTACCTAAGTTTCAAACCCTAATTTTGAGCAATAATCAGTCTGATCTTTTCTCCCACCTTCAGAAGAATGAAGCATAGATAGACCTATATCCTTCGTTCGAATTTTCTGAAAGGTAACTATCTCGGTTTCGTGTCTTTCATATATGAAATTTCTATAGAATTCTTGAAAAAGACTTTTTTCATAAGAAAGAAAAAAGAACTTACTATCTTTGGGATCTGATACTACACCGCTGCTTAATCCTTTAGTGGATCGGCTCTATTACATAAGCAGATTCCTAAATTTTGCCCCATATGATGGTATAATTAAGCAGTTTTTTTTAGTTGTATCGACCCAGTCGCTCACTAATTGATCTTTACGGTGCTTTCTCTATCAATTTGAGACTTTATCCATAGAGTAGTAGTATAGGCTCGACTTTCTTCTTATTTTGATTCTCGTGAAGTGTTCTTCCTTCCTACAGCTGATAGGGCAAAATCATTGTTTTGACGATCCCTATGTAGAAAGCCCTTTTTCTAGTAAATACTAGAAAATTTCATCTTTTTTTCTTCCTTCTTTCTATAGTGGAGATAGTCGCACGTAATGACAGATCACGGCCATATTATTAAAAGCTTGCGGTAAGAAGGGGTTTCGTTCTAGCGCCCGGAAATAATATTCCAAAGCCTTTGTATGCTCTCCATTGCTTGTGTGTATAAGGCCGATGTTATATAGTATATAACTTCGATCATAGGGATCAATTTCTAGTCGCGTAGCTTCATAATAATTCTGCAAAGCTTCCGCATAATTTCCTTCGGATTGAGCCAACATCCGTTACGGTCGTTCATTCTATTCACAAAATCTCCGTTCCAAAACCGTACATGAGGTTTTCATCTCATACGGCTCCTCCTTTCTGTACATAGTACTAAGCAAAAAATCTATAGAATGAAAATAGAATTAGTCCCATCTCATTATGGACCGAAAGGGGCTGGTATTTTTCCAAGAAATCTCTAGCCAACCTTCCCCCAAGAGGTTTTTCTTAACACCAATGAATTCTATTAATGCTAGAGGAAAACGATAGCTCCAGGAATTTCTTTGTTCTCAACGCCTCCTATTTAGAGGAATTAGCCACTTCAACGACCTTTGATGGTTATAAGGGTATCCAAGGTACAAACCTGATGGTTGTTTGCTATCCCAACCATTCTTCCCAATCCTGATACCGATCAGGAAAGGGTTAATTTCTAACAAAGTTTTTCTCTTGTTGATTCCTATTTCGAGGTGTAGTGCTTTTCTCCCCTATGCTGCCTATTGGTCCTAGTAGAGTAGGATTAGCCTGTAATACAGAACCTATCCTGTAGGTGTAACCTTTCGCTCAATACTAAAATCTACAATTGAAGTATCTAAGGCCACATCAATCGAGGATACACGACAGAAGGAATTGTTAGTTCACCTCACCTTCCCCAAGCGTGGGTTTCCTTTACTAATTTGGTTCTCTCTATGCGAACCCCCTCTCTTTCTCGTGAGACTGAGATGTGGGTAGGGCTAAAAAAAAAACAAAAAAAAAAAAGAGTCAAATCGCACCATCTCTATAGTAAGTAAATGCCCTTTTTTCCCCTGAGGTTGTCGGAATTATTTGCAATAAAATATTGGCTACAATCGAGGAGGTCTTATCAATGAAATTTCCATTTATACGGGATCTAGGCATAATTCCCAATCCATTCTATATAGAATTCTTTTCATTCTATCACAAAATAACATAAAAACTTATAAATCGCTCCATATGCTCTAAATGGATAAGAGAGGTATGGATTTTCCACTCAGCTCAAATTGTCTCCTTTTCTTTCTGTTTGGACAAGAAGAGATATGAAATATTTGACTAAGATTGAATTTCATTCCACTTTCCTATTTCTCAACAACAACTTCTGTCATCAGCTATTTCGCGTTTTCAAAGTCATTAATTATCCCATACCCTTTTTTATTTAGATTGTATGGCGTAACATACTTTATGCAAATAGAATTCTAGGGTTCCTTGGTTCCTTTATTTTCTTATGGAATAATAAGGATTCTTCTATTCTCTTTTTATTTGGGTTTTCCCCAAAGAAAAACTTTTGAGGGAGCGGAATTCCTAGTAAAAAAAAAAATAAAGGATCCTTACACTTAGATAAAAAAAAAGAATTTTTCCAATAGAGCCATGGAATCCCCGAACGGTTGTGGCTGTACCTGTACTGCAGGAATACGAAAACTCGCTATTCACTCCGTTTATTTTCCATAATAAGTTATGTAGGAGAGATGGCCGAGCGGTTCAAGGCGTAGCATTGGAACTGCTATGTAGACTTTTGTTTACCGAGGGTTCGAATCCCTCTCTTTCCGTTTCTTCAACGTTACCGATCACAATGTATCAAATCAAATAACAATTTATTTGAGCAATAATACCTTTATTTAATAGAATTCTCTAAAGCAAATTACTTTGGTATGTAAAATATAACAAAAAAGAAAAAAGATCCTAAGGTTAATCTATTTCTGCTAGGTGAATGGGAAAACACGAATTAAGAGCCTTAGGTCGATTTAGTTCGGGGAAAGGGGAAGGGAAAAAAAAATTCTATGAACCTTTCCTTTTGCGTTAAGCTCAAGTCTGACGAGAGTAATATTCTACAACTAACAACTCATTTATTTTCAGACCGACCCACTTTCTATCTAGGATTTTTTGTACTAGTCCTTTATATTGCAATGTATCAACCGTCAAATGCTTTGGCAATTTGCCCGGATCGGATGAAGCAATAGAATTTTGAACCAGACGTTTTGATCTTTGGTTATCCTTCGTAGTAATAATATCTCGGGGTTTGCAACGAAAACTTGGTATATCAACTATACGACCATTAACTAAAATATGTCTATGATTAACTAATTGCCGGGCCCCAGGAATGGTTGAAGCCATACCCAATCGAAAAACAATATTATCCAAACGCATTTCAAGTAATTGTAGTAAAACTTGACCTGTTGACTTTTTTGCTTTTCCAGCGATATGTACATATCTAAGTAATTGTCGTTCTGTCAGACCATAATGAAAACGTAATTTCTGTTTTTCTTGAAGACGAATACGATATTGCTCTTTTTTCCCAGAATGGAATTTCTTTTTCAGATTACTTCCGGATTTAGGCGTTTTTCTAGTGAGTCCTGGTAAAGCTCCCAGACGGCGTATTTTTTTTAAACGAGGTCCTCGATAACGGGACATGAAGACTCCTTTTTTTATTGAAATTACATTTTACACAATAAATTTCATTGTATTTACATTACAGAATACATCGAAATTAAAACTGAATTAAACTAAAGGATAAACAGAGTAAAATCTACTAAAGTACCACAAAAAATCGAATTTCATCAACATCTGGATTTTTTGTATATATATTATTTATTTTAATGTTTTGTATCTAGGAAAATTGTAAGGTAGAACGACGTAATGGACTCTGGATTCTCCATTTAATTCGGAGATAAAAAAGAGATTCTTGTTCATGGAACATCAATAGAGAAAAAAGCCGACTATCGGATTTGAACCGATGACCCTCGCATTACAAATGCGATGCTCTAACCTCTGAGCTAAGTGGGCTTACATAACAGAAATAGTGTAACAAATAGAAATATATATAGGAAATCCGTAAAATGGCAGATCTTAATTATTAATCTTAGTTATTAACTAGTTCGAAATTTGAAATTCTACTTAGAAAAAAAAAAAAAAAAGAATGAATATCAAGCGTTATAGTATGATTTTGAATATTCTAAAAAAGGGAAAGAAGGGGGTGGGGGAGAGAAAAACTTTTGGATATATTGATTCCGATTGAATTGCAAATATATCAACGGTAGAATCAATTCAATTCTGAATTGCAATAAGCGGGGTCTCTTGAATAGAGACGAGCTGCTAGACTACGTCGAATAATGAATTCAATGATTCAAAAAACAAAAACTAAGAGATGTGGGAAATTACACAAGGAATCCTGGTTTCAAAGAAAAAAAAGGACAATGGGGATATGGCGAAATCGGTAGACGCTACGGACTTGATTGTATTGAGCCTTGGTATGGAAACCTGCTAAGTGGTAACTTCCAAATTCAGAGAAACCCTGGAATGAAAAATGGGCAATCCTGAGCCAAATCCCTTTTTTGAAAAAACAAGTGGTTCTCAAACTAGAACCCAAAGGAAAAGGATAGGTGCAGAGACTCAATGGAAGCTGTTCTAACGAATCGAGGTGTAATTACGTTGTGTTGGTAGTGAAACTCCCTCTAAATTACTAAATTAGAGAAAGAAGGGCTTTATACATCTAATACACACGTATAGATACTGACATAGCAAACGATTAATCACAGAACCCATACCATAATATAGTATAGGTTCTTTATTTATTTTTTAGAATGAAATTAGGAATGATTATGAAATAGAAAATTCTGAATTTTTTTAGAATTAGTGTGAATCCATTCCACTCGAATATTGAGTAATCAAATCCTTCAATTCATTGTTTTTGAGATCTTTTAAAAATAGGATTAATCGGACGAGGATAAAGAGAGAGTCCCATTCTACATGTCAATACTGACAACAATGAAATTTCTAGTAAAAGGAAAATCCGTCGACTTTATAAGTCGTGAGGGTTCAAGTCCCTCTATCCCCAAACCCTCCTTTATTCCCTAACCATAGTATTTATCTTATCCTCTTTTCTC